GGATAAAAAAAAGAGAATGGTCTTATTCAAAACGCCTCGTTATTTTTAACCAATTATGTGCTTCAATATAATTCCCTGGAGTAAGCGCTATAGCTTGTTTCCAATACTCAGCAGCTTGATCGAACCAAGCCTCCGCAATTTCCGAATCGCCTTGTAGAATGGCCTGTTCTCCCCGGTCGGAATAGGTTAGTAAATTCCCTCCCTTAGAACCGTACTTGAGAGTTTCCTACCTCATACGGCTCAGCAATAAATTCTTTTTGCGTCCCATCTTTTATCCTATGCTAACTAAATTAAATTTCTCATCAATCTTTTCTATTTTCTCTTGGGTTAACCAGAAGATGTTTATTGCATAAGTTTCCAATTCTAATTTGAATCAATGATTAGTTTTCTCTTTTCTCCCACCTTCAGAAGAATGAAGCATAGATATTCCCCAATATCGTTAGGATTTTCTGAAAGGTAACTATCTCGGTTTCATATTTCATCTATGGTATATGAGATTTCTATTTATATAGAATCTTTGAAAAAGACTTTCCTCCGTTAAGAAAAAAGAACTTACTATCTTTGGGATCTGATGCTACACCGCTGCTCAATACTTTAGTAGATCAACTCTATTACATAAGTTGATTTCTTACTTTTTTTATCCGTAATAAGTAAGCAGTTCTGAACTGTATTTACCAAATAATAGCTTACTAATAGATCTTTACGGTGCTTTCTCTATCAATTAGACTCTTTATCCATAGAGTATAGTATATAGGCCATACCTCTTTCTTCCGATTTTTTGGTTCTCGCGAAGTCTTTTTCCTTGCTACAGCTGATAAAAATCGTTACTTTGGACGATTCATATGTAGAAAGCCTATCTTTTTTTTAGTATTTACTAGACAATTAAATCTTTTTTCTTTCTATAGTGAAGATAGTCGCACGTAATGACAGATCACGGCCATATTATTAAAAGCTTGTGGTAAAAATGGATTTCGTTCTAGTGCTCGGAAATAATATTCCAAAGCTTTTGTATGCTCTCCGTTGCTTGTGTGTATAAGACCTATGTTATAGAGTATATAACTTCGATCATAGGGATCAATTTCTAGTCGCGTAGCTTCATAATAATTCTGTAAAGCTTCTGCATAATTTCCTTCGGATTGAGCCGACATCCGTTACGGTCGTTCATTCTAGTAAAAGAATCTCCGTTCCAGAACCGTACGTGAGATTTTCATCTCATACGGCTCCTCCCTTCTGTGCATAGTACTAAGAGGAATAATTCATGTAATAAAAATTTCACTCTTCTCATTATGAACTGACAGGAGCTGGTATTTTTACAAGAAATTACTAGCCAGCCTTCCCACAAGAGGCTTTTTCTTAACACCAATCATATTAGTGCTAGATAAAAATGGTAACTCCAAAAATTTCTTTGTACTCAACGCTTATGATTTCCAGGAATTAGTCACTTCAACAGTCTTTGATGGTTATACGGGTACCAAAAGTACGAATGAGATGGATCTTTGTTTTCCTAACCATTCTTTTTCTTTTTAGTCCCGATACCGATAAGGAAAAGGGTTCTTTATAACAAAGTTTTTGTGTTGTTGATTCCTAGGTGTAGTGCTTTTTCCCCCATGCCACCTATTGGTACTAAATGAAGTAGTATTTACCTCCAATACAGAACCTATAGATGTAACCTTTCGCTCAATACTAAAATTGATAATTGAAGCATCTAAGGCTGCATCAATCGAGGATACACGACAGAAGGAATTGCTCTATCTCTAAACTTCACCTTCACCAAGCGTAGGCTTTTTTCACTCATTTGTTTTTTTCTATTCCTAACTACGTTCTTTTTATCGTAAAACTGAGGGGTAAAAAAAAACAAGAAAAAATCAAATCGCACCATCTCTGTAATAGGTAAATGCCTTTTTTTCCCCTGAAGTTGTCGGAATTATTCGTAATAAAATATTGGCTACAATTGAAGAGGTCTTATCAATAAAATTTCCATTTATTCGAGATCTAGGCATAATTAGCAATTCATTCTATAATTCTTATTATCCCCTTTCGGGGAAAATGATCCCACAAAAAAAGGAATTGTACAGTACAAAATAACATAAAAACAGACTTATTGGAAAAAATGTGGTGTCTCCCTTTTGGACAAAGATGAAATGAAAATAATTGAATCAGATTAGATTTCATTCCAATTTCGTAGTATACCGATGACTTTTACTATTTCATCTAAGTTGAAGTTTTCTATGGATTTTTAGAACTCGAGAATTTTTGATTTGGTTATGATCCAAAAAGGAAAAGAATAGAATAATAATTCAATCAAATTCAAATAAAGTAACCATTCTTTTTTATTTTTTTTTTTATAACGTTTATGTGCCACACCATACAATTGAAATAGTTGAAATAAAAAGATTCATCGGACGATTCATGAATTCCATGGGTTAGCTGATGAAAGAAGTTATTGATAAATCTGAAATTGAAAAAGGAATTTCTTCTTATGGAACCATCGCATCGGACGGTCATACATGTACTACAATTAAGATAATTAAGATGAAGGACTCGCTATTCATTCGGGTTTTGGTCAAGAATAACATTCTGTAGGAGAGATGGCCGAGTGGTTCAAGGCGTAGCATTGGAACTGCTATGTAGACTTTTGTTTACCGAGGGTTCGAATCCCTCTCTCTCCGTTTCTTTTCTTACCTACTACAATGTATCAAAGAAAATAAGAATTTATATCATTATTATAACGCCTTATTTAATAGACATTATCTATACCCTAATTAATATCTGCGAAAATACAAATAGAAATATCGTCTTGATATTGAAAAGAAGAAAAAAAATAAAAAGAATCCTATTAACGATCCTTTTTTGATACGTGAATGAGACAGGGCACGAGGTACTCTATTTACTTCAGCGAAAGAAGTCAAAATTGGTATGAACCTTGTTTTTTTATTTTTGTTAGAATCAAGTCTGACGGGAATAATATTCTACGACCAACAACTCATTTATTTTCAGACCGATCAATTTACTATCTATTATTTGATTTACAAATCCTTTAGATTGTAAGGAGTCAATAGTCAAATGGTTTGGCAATTCCCCGCGGGGGGATGAAACAAGAGAATTTTGAATCAGAGCTTTCGATCTTTCTTTATCCTTCGTAGTAATAATATCTCGGGGTTTGCAACGATAACTTGGTATATCCACTATACGACCATTAACTAAAATGTGTCTATGGTTAACTAATTGTCTGGCTCCTGGAATGGTCGAAGCCATACCCAATCGAAAAAGGATGTTATCCAAACGCATCTCGAGTAGTTGTAGTAAAACCTGGCCTGTTGACCCTTTGGCTTTTCCAGCAATATGCACATATTTAAGTAATTGTCGTTCTGTCAGACCATAATGAAAACGCAATTTCTGTTTTTCTTCTAAACGAATACGATATTGTGATCTTTTTCCAGAGCGCAATTGGGTTTGAAGATCACTTCTGGACCTGGGTCTTTTACTAGTTAGTCCTGGTAAAACCCCCAGCCGGCGTATTTTTTTGAAACGAGGTCCTCGGTAACGAGACATAGAAAGGCTCCTTTTTGATTCACTTTTATTTGACAAAAAAATATAAAATCAGACTGAACTAAAGGATCAGCAAAGCAAAACTCAATTAACTAAAGTCCTACAAAACAGAATAAAATAAATTTGATCAATGAAATTTTATCAATATTCGGATTTTTTGTATATATAGGAAATTCAAGCGAAGGTTACGTTTTCCAATTTCTTCTGTAGAGATCTAATTGTTCTAGTCAACTTTTTTCTTTATAGCTATAGCTGCAAGTTATCATGACATAATAGATCGGTGATCCCATATTTAGAGAAAGCGAGAGTAGAGATTTTCAATCATGTAAATAAAAAAATAGATAAAAAAAAGAGCCGGCTATCGGAATCGAACCGATGACCATCGCATTACAAATGCGATGCTCTAACCTCTGAGCTAAGCGGGCGGATATAAGAGCAATAGTGTATGAAACTATTGGATCTTAGCTATTTCCTAGTGATTCTTATTCTTTTCTTTATTGATTATTTCAATTTATTCTATTTCTTAAATATTAGTTATATATTTTAGATTCTATTTAGAAAATAGAAAAGAAAACTATTTCTATCTAGATAAATTAGATATCTAAATAGAAATCTAAATTCAATATTCAATAATATTCAATATTCAATAGAAATATATATTCATATATATGAAATATATGAAAAGAAAATATAAATGAAATTCGAATTCGAAATGAAAAAAAAAGAAGAATGAATATCGACCCTTCCACTATTCAAAACTACACTGTAAAAATGAAGGAGTAGGAAAGGCATATATATATATGTGGTATATATCTATCCATATTGAATTGCGGTATAGATCAATGATATAATTATTTTATATTGAAAAAATAGGGTTTCTAGATGAAATGATAGAATATAGAATAGAGGAAAAAAAGAAAATAACATCATACACTTTTTCAATATAGGAATGAATCATTACCTAATGGCTTCAATAGTGACAAGATAAATGAAAGAGCTGGATGGAATTACAGCTGGATCCTTGTCCCAAAGGAAAGGAAGGGGATATGGCGAAATTGGTAGACGCTACGGACTTGATTGGATTGAGCCTTGGTATGGAAACCTGCTAAGTGGTAACTTCCAAATTCAGAGAAACCCTGGAACTAAAAAAGGGCAATCCTGAGCCAAATCTTTGTTTCGAGAGAAAAAACGATGTAAAATGAGAATAAAAAGGGGATAGGTGCAGAGACTCAATGGAAGCTGTTCTAACGAATGAAATTGATTACGTTACGTTAGTAGCTAAAAGACTTCTATCGAAATGACAGAAAGGATACGTCTTATATACCTAAGACGTACGTATACATACTGACATAGCAAACGATTAATCACAATCCAAATCTTATATCAATTCTATTCTGTATCTTCTATTCTGTATCTCTATATATTTAGCTATGAAATTGGAAATTTATTTATGAAAATCTAAATCTTCTCTTTCTTTATATTAAAAATATTAAGAAATATGAGTAATATAATAGTATGAGATAAGGATCTATAATAAATCCTATATTTCTATTCTTTTTTAATTAGAATGATAGAGATCAAAAAGATATATGAAAAATTGAAGAGTTATTGTGAATCAATTCCAATTGAAGTTGAAAAAAGAATAGAATTCAAATATTCAATGATCAAATTATTCATTCCATAATTTTTGATAGATCTTTTGAAATTTAATCGGACGAGAATAAAGAGAGAGTCCCATTTTACATGTCAATACCGACAATAATGAAATTTATAGTAAGAGGAAAATCCGTCGAATTTTTTAATCGTGAGGGTTCAAGTCCCTCTATCCCCAATAAAAAGCCTATTTTACTTCCTCACTCTTTCTTTATCCTCATCCTCTTTATTCCTTTTTTTTCATCAGTGACTCAGTTTAAACAAAATGAAATATCTTTCTCTTTTTATTCACTCTGTTCTTTCACAAATGGATCCGAATCTAAACCCTCGTATCTTTTTCTAATCCAATCTCATTTGTTTTGTATAATATGATATGAAGATATATGTTCAAGGAATCTCCGTTATTGAATCATTTATAGTCTATATCTTTTTCCTTACATTTACAAAAAAAAAGTCTTCTTTTTGAATTTTTGAAGATCCAAGAATTTCAAGGGCTAGAGCCAATTTGTTAAGATTTTCTTTTTTAGTTCTTTTCATTGACATAGATATAAGTACTCTGCTAGGATGATGCACGGGAAATGGTCGGGATAGCTCAGTTGGTAGAGCAGAGGACTGAAAATCCTCGTGTCACCAGTTCAAATCTGGTTCCTGACACGTGAATAATGTATCAGATAGATATTTCTTAATACCTCATACAAATGAAATTAATTCATTAAGCCGGATCGGGTTTGAGGATTACTCCTGAGAGCAAATACTTTTATGCATACCTCTTCTGGTTTATCTCTACCATAACGTATTTTTGTAAGGTGATACACACTAGCTAAAAATCCGCCTGGTATCATAGGCACACTGGGAGCGTAAATAATTGTAACCATATACATATGAAATGACAGCAATGGAATTACAATCTAAAGATCTATGAATTAACTAAGAATTAACTAATGCTTGACTAGCCAATCAGATAAAAGAACCTGCATCTTCTTCATCTCTCTCACATTTCTCTTTGTATGAATATTGAACATTAACCAATGAAATTTTTAATGATTGACCACTGTTTCTTATTTTGTACAAAGGAACCCTGCCTGATTCACAAATTCGTAGGAAGATTGGATTTTAAAATCATTTAGATGAAACAAGAAAAGGTTTTTGATCCGCATAGTTGAGAGTTTTTTTGATGTAGGACATACCTTGTTTCAAAATTCATCTAATGTCATCCTACTTCTCTTTTTCTTTTTTTTTTCTCCTTTCAATTCTCTTTCTATATGTGATGTGTAATATAGAATGCTCTTATACTTAGTTCTTTTTCTTTTCTATTCTACTTATTCTTTTCTTATACTTAGTTTATACTTATTATCTTATATAATCTTATAGATATTTAGATATTTTTTTTATTTCATATTGATTTTCTATCTTAGAAATAGAAAGTGAAAGTAAAGAATTCCCTATCTTATATTAACTTTTATATTAACTTAGAATAATTCTAGATAGTAATTTAAATTAGAGTAATATACTCTATTAAGAATATAATTAGAATATTAAGAGTATAGTAATATAGTAAATAATATAGTAAAGAATAAATTCAATTTAAAAAGAAAAAGATGATAAAGAACATATGTAATTTCTTCATGAAATTGGATGAAGAGAGATGGGTATTTGATCCGAGATTTGACAAATACTAATTAGGTCCGTTGGAATGAATTATTGTGTTTATTTTCTTGTTCCTACTACTACTACTACTCAAATTTCTATACAAAACAAAAATGAAATATATTAGGGCTATACGGACTCGAACCGTAGACCTTCTCGGTAAAACAGAGAAAACTTATTATTATCGAAATGATTCGAACTGTTTCAAAGACCCAACATGCATTTTGTTGCATTGGGCTCTTTCATCAACTGATGTAAAGATCAGTTAGTCCACCATAGTTTTCTTTAGAAGAAGATAAGAAGATATTGAGATGGCTCCATGTGCTCTGATTCATTATTTGTATCCTGATCTAGGAGCAATACCAAAGTGTTTCAAAGAAGGGTGACCTTTATTTAGGTCTGCCTTCGGCCTAGATCAACCTAAATGAAATGTAGTCTCTATCGCTCCGCTGCAAGAGTCAAATATGAGACTTCATACACCTCAAAGCTCATAGAACGAAAAGAGGTTATTTTGAGATCCTTATACTCATTATGCCTGGCATTGAATGGGCTGAGCATTTACCTTATAATGGCAGGTTCTATTTGATTTAGCACCGGAATTCGCACTTGAACCGGATCAAACCAAATTTGTCAGGCTATTTTTCTCTTGTTCTCTCGAATCTACGGAGTAAGACATCGACTTCTCAAAAAGATCAATTATGGTCATTGCATAATGAGCTCCTTTGAAAAACATTGGCGCACGTGTAAACGAGGTGCTCTACCTAACTGAGCTATAGCCCTTGTCATAACCATTTTAATATATAGACAATTTTTTGTCAAGAAGGGTATCCCATAATCTCACATGATAACTCTCTGATCTGTTTATATTTACTGGTAAAAGATTAATATTGCTTAGAAAACAGATTTTACCTATAATCCATCGAAGTGATGGAGACCCTTTTTGTGGTGATAAATGACCTACTTAACCCAGTGGTTAGAGTATTGCTTTCATACGGCGGAAGTCATTGGTTCAAATCCAATAGTAGGTAGAACTTATTAGATACCGGATTCCATGGTATCTAATAAGTTTTTCTACTCATCCTCTTTTTTTCGTTCTGTTCTATCATCAGATTAATCAATTTAGACTGAATTGTGGTCAATTTGTGGAATCAAGATGTAGTGTGTAGTATATAATAAAGAAATCTTTTTATTTTGATTGACTGTATTCACTACTAAGAGGAAATTACTTTGACAGCTTCTACTCGTGTCCTAGCTCGTCTGAGAGCTAGATTTGCCTCAATTGCTTGTCTCTTACCCTCAGCTTTGCTCAAGTTAGCTTCAGCTATTTCAAGAGTTTGTTGAGCTTCTTGTGGATCAATGTCAGTACTAATTTCCGCACCATTTCCTAAAATGGTGATCTCATTATTACTTATTCTAGCAAAACCGCCCATAAGAGCTACCGTTAACCATCGATCTTTTAGCCGTATTCTCAAAAGACCTATATCTACAGCCGTGGCAATGGGGGCATGATTTGGTAATACCCCAATTTGTCCACTATTAGTAGATAAAATAATCTCGTTCACTTCAGAATCCCAAATCATTCGATTTGGAGTCAGTACACAAAGATTTAAGGTCATTTCTTCAATTTGCTCTCCTCTTCTAAGTTCATAGCTTTCGCGGTAGCTTCATCGATGTTACCCACCAAATAAAAGGCCTGCTCGGGAAGACCATCTAATTCTCCGGAAAGGATGAATTGAAACCCCCGAATTGTTTCTGCTAGACCAACATATTTCCCTGGAGAACCAGTAAAAACTTCTGCCACAAAGAAGGGTTGTGATAAGAAACGCTCAATTTTGCGTGCTCTTGCTACAGTTAAACGATCTTCTTCGGATAATTCGTCCAACCCAAGGATAGCTATAATGTCCTGAAGTTCTTTGTAACGTTGTGAAGTTTGCTTAACCCTTTGCGCAGTTTCATAATGTTCCTCGCCAACGATCCGAGGTTGTAACATAGTTGACGTTGAATCCAAGGGATCTACTGCTGGATAAATACCTTTGGCAGCTAATCCTCTTGATAATACGGTAGTAGCATCTAAATGTGCAAATGTCGTGGCAGGAGCAGGGTCGGTCAAATCATCCGCAGGTACATAAACTGCTTGAATCGATGTTATGGATCCTTCCTTGGTAGAAGTAATTCTTTCTTGCAAAGAACCCATTTCCGTACTAAGGGTAGGTTGATAACCCACTGCAGAAGGCATTCTACCTAATAAGGCAGAGACTTCGGACCCTGCTTGAACGAAACGAAATATATTGTCAATGAATAGAAGTACGTCTTGCTCATTAACATCTCGGAAATATTCCGCCATGGTTAGGGCAGTCAAGCCAACTCTCATACGAGCTCCTGGCGGTTCATTCATTTGACCATAGACTAGAGCCACTTTGGATTCTGCAATATTCTTTTCATTAATCACCCCGGATTCTTTCATTTCCATGTAAAGATCATTTCCTTCACGAGTACGTTCACCTACTCCGCCAAATACGGATACGCCTCCGTGAGCTTTGGCAATGTTGTTGATCAATTCCATGATGAGTACTGTTTTACCCACTCCAGCTCCCCCAAATAGTCCAATTTTTCCTCCACGGCGATAGGGGGCTAAAAGATCTACAACTTTAATCCCTGTTTCAAAGATTGATAATTTTGTATCTAACTGTATGAAGGCGGGTGCAGATCTATGAATAGGAGATGTTGTGCGAGTATCGACAGGACCTAAATTATCAACGGGCTCTCCAAGGACGTTGAAAATTCGTCCGAGAGTAGCTCCCCCGACTGGAACACTTAGAGGAGCTCCCGTGTCAATCACTTTCATTCCTCTCATCAGACCATCTGTAGCACTCATAGCTACGGCTCTCACTCGATTATTTCCTAATAATTGTTGTACTTCACAAGTTACATTAATTTGATGACCGACAGTATCTCGACCTTTAATTATCAAAGCATTATAAATATTCGGCATCTTGCCCGGTGGAAAAATGACATCCAGTACTGGGCCAATAATTTGAGCGATACGCCCTTGTTTTTGTTCTTCAAGTGTAGAAACCACAGGATTAGAAGTAATGGGATTGTTTCTCATAATCATAAGAAATATGTCGAAATTCTTTTTTTTAAGAGTACT